GAAAACTCGTTTGATGTAGTTGAAATAGCTGAATTTTGGGTTGTTCGATCAAGTACCGGAAACTCAATGGAATTCATAACCTTCTCAATCTCACTTTTTTCTTCTTTTTTCTTTTTATTGTCTGAATATTCAGGAGCTAAGACCATTCCAATGCTCCTTTTCGCCATGCATAAACTGAACCAACAATTGGGATAAGCACAAAAATTAAAGCTTCTATAAATACAGATACACCTAACACATCGAAACTCATCGCCCATGGATAAAGAAAAACCGTTTCAACATCAAAAACAACAAAAACTAGAGCAAACATATAATAACGGATTCGGAATTGTAACCAAGCATCGCCCATTGGTTCTATACCCGATTCATAACTAGAAAGTTTCTCCGGTCCTTCACTAATTGGGGCCAAAACTCCGGAAATGAGAAATGCTAAAATAGGAATAACACTTGATATTATTAGAAATGCCCAGAAAATATCATATTCGTAAAGCAGAAACATAGATGCACTCCTCTGAATGTGTAAAATATACTAGATTAGTCGATTGGAGTTTTAATTGTGAATTCATCCATAACTGCTTAGTCCAAATACGAATCCATTTTGATCTAACCACCCATTTTTTTTGCTGTAGGTCATGTCTTGTGTTTCAAGATTCCGCGCGTATAATCCTATTTACATTTACTTCAATTCTATCTCGATATGCTATAGACATATTCTTTTAAAAAAACCTTTCTCATTTTATTTTCACCGCGCCTCAGATTTTCTATAAACTAAAAAAAAGAATTCCACATTTTAATTTTATTTGGGTTTAGTTATTAATAATTCTATATGTATTTTATTAATTAATTTATTCATTAAATAAATATTATTCATTAATAGAGGGGTACAAAATTAGAGTTCGAACTCTTGAAAAATTATTCAAAATTCCGATCTTAGTACTGAAAATGGATCCTAAATGACTGTAAATAGTTTTTTGGACCCTAAACAATAGAGTTTAACACAATATTGAAGTAACCTTAAACTTAACACAATGATAGAACCAGACGAATCGTAAATGATCTACAGAAGACAGAATCGCGCATTCTAGAATGATTTGAGAGACAACCCCCCCACTCATGGAAATAGGGGTGCAACCGTTAATCGATTTAGGACCAATTCATTATTTCTGAAACAATGAGTTGGGGTATCAAAATTGGGATACAAAAAACGAAAGCTAAATCAAATAACTATTCATTGATTTTTTCACTATTAACTAATTATATTTTAAACCAGTTCTTATTGTATTAATAAACATTAGTTTCTTTTTAGTCAATAAATAAGAATGTCGCTATATTATTGAATCTCATCAGAAGAGTTTTGACAGGGGTCTTGAATATGCTTCGCAGAGTGTTGACTAGACTGGGCGAAGTGTTCAATATGATTCGAGGTAGAAGTTAGGTACCGAGAACTAAGGAGATTTTACTACGAGTTTTTTTCTAGATTCTATCTATTGTGAGAGAAATAAGCATCTTACTATATTACTTCCTTTATCAGTTTAATTGAGCTTATTGAGAGGAGTCTCAGTCTTATTCAGCCGTATAATATTCTTTATATATAATATATAGAATGTAATAATATACATAAAGCCTAAGAGTCAGCGTAACAAGGATTTTTTATTTACTATATTGAAGTACTAATATGTGGACCCATCATAATTTCTCTATGACTGTGAAATATCAAAATCAAAGATATCTGATCCATTGGATTTTCGAGAACAGGCATGAGAAAATATCTATTATAGTATCTGGGTCAGTATTTAGATCATACTAAAAAGATAAATCTTTACTATAAAAATAGAATCATTATTATTATGATAACAAAGAAAAAAAGTAAGAATCCTAAAAATAGATAGAAAGCAGATAAGGATTAATCAAAATAGATCTTTTTAATAGAAATTAAATAGAAAGATTTGAATTCTATATTTTGAATAGGAATGGAATCTCTCTTTATCCAAAATTCCGGTGAATAGATGTATCTAGGGAGGGTTCACTTTGAAGCGCCTATTCCCTAGATACATACTTCGTTATTTTTTAGTTCATGGTTGATTCAATTTAAAAAAGACCTAAAGTTAGAGATTTATCAATAGGTAATGTTGCTCCAATACCCAACCAAAGGGCTACTGCGGTACCAATCAAAAAGACAGTTGTTGCTACTGGACGACGAAATGGGTTTTGAAATTTATTAACATTCTCCAAAAAGGGTACTGTCAATAATCCTGCAGGTACTGAAACCATTAAAAGAACCCCCAATAACTTATTTGGTACTGTACGAAGTATTTGAAATACGGGAAAGAAGTACCATTCGGGTAATATTTCCAAAGGAGTTGCAAATGGATCCGCAGGTTCGCCAATCATTGACGGTTCGAGAACCGCTAAGCCTACGTTACATGCAATAGTACCGAAAATTACTACTGGAAAAATATATAAAAGGTCGTTAGGCCATGCGGGTTCTCCATAATAATTATGGCCCATTCCTTTCGCCAATTTTGCTCTTAATACAGGATCAGTCAAGTCAGGTTTTTTTGTTATTGGGATAGGTGAATTCGTACGGATCCATCCCCCGAAGGAACCGGACATGATAATTTTTCATCATACGGCTCGAGCAAGAATAAAAAAATAGATCCATATAGATTTTATATGGATCTATTTGTCATCCATATCCACACATATATGACTCTATGTAAGAAAGGATTAACTGGATTCCAGTTTATGAAGTCGCAACTATCCATTGCAAAGCAAAGAATTCAGTTCTTATGAGTAAATGCTCAATACCCAAGTAGGCTTACAAATTTTATCACGATCAAGTGCTTTTTGGGTCGTCTCATACCTTGCGATTGTGTTTATCCCCAAACTCTCACAAGTCTTCTTACATACAAAGGATTTACTTGTTACTAATATAGTCGAGCCTTTGTTCTTCTTTAGATCCAGTGTTTCACTCCGATAGTATCATAGATAGGAATCGATGCAAAGGAAATGAATGCATTTCCATACTATTAAGTAAGTAGAATAGATAGAACCTAATCTGTATCACGCCACATCACTTATTCTACTGGATCTTACGGAGCCTCTTGATGCACGACATGATTCGGCTCGAATCATAGAAAAAATTCTCCTCAAGCGAACCATCTGCCCCTCTGTATGGGGCTTACTGGTTGGTTCGAACAGAGACACATTTGGGTGTAAATTCCAATGTGGCGGATAAAATAATATATCTGCACAGGCCAATTAATAGTTCAAGTCACACACTCCCATAATCCATTTTCTCTTCGGAGAATCCACTTCAACTATTCATATCAAATAAATAATCCAATATTGGGAAGTTGAAGGGGAATATCCAAATAAATGTCTTATTTTTTTCAATAATCCATATTTGTAGCAATGAAATACTATGTGTTCCTTACCAAAATGATATAGGATTATCGATTCTACGATTTGTATTCTCTATAAAGGACCAGAAATGCCTTGCTTACGTATCATGAGGAAATGCATTAACATAAATATAGCAGTAAGTAAAGGTAATACAAAAGTGTGTAAACTATAAAAACGAGTCAAAGTAGATTGACCCACACTAGCACTTCCCCGTAATAATTCGACCAAGGGTGCTCCTATTACAGGAATAGCGTCAGGTACGCCTGTAACGATTTTTACTGCCCAATACCCAATTTGGTCCCAAGGTAAAGAATAACCAGTTACACCGAAAGATGCGGTCAATACAGCCAGAACCACACCCGTAACCCAAGTCAATTCGCGAGGTTTTTTAAATCCACCAGTTAGATATACACGAAATACGTGGAGGATCATCATTAGGACCATCATACTTGCGGACCATCGATGAACCGATCGAATTAACCAACCAAAGTTCGCTTCAGTCATTATGTATTGCACAGAAGCAAAAGCTTCGGTAACAGTCGGACGATAGTAAAAAGTCATAGCAAAACCAGTCGCTACTTGTACTAAAAAACAAGTAAGCGTAATTCCTCCTAGACAATAAAATATGTTGACATGAGGAGGAACATATTTACTAGTTATATCATCTGCAATCGCCTGAATTTCGAGACGCTCTTCGAACCAATCATATACTTTATTGAGATAGGTAAAGCAAGGGACTCCCCCTCTTAGAGCTGTATATGAGAATTTCATCTCGTACAGCTCAAGCGAAAACACCTCAATACTGGTTGCAACGGATATGTAATAGCAAGTTTGAAACTTATTAGTCCCGGATTCAATCTTCTCGGAAGATACGAAGGACCAAAAATCCCGAAGCTCTTCTTTGTGATGATAATGCCAAAATATCAAGTTGGCTCATTCGTATTTATGTTGATCTTTATTGTTAAAGTGTTGATCTTTATTGTTATAGTATAGGCCTCTTGAATCTTCTCTTTCCCTTTTTTCTTTTTCTTTGTTGTTTGTCTTTGTGTGTAATGTGTATTTACTTTTTTTATTGATTTGATAGGAATTCTCTTGTTGAGACCCTATGAATCGATTGAAACCTCAGATTCATACTATAGACCCACGATGATTCAATAAAGCCTTCAAGCTAAGCCAAAAGGTTCGCTGAGTAAGAACCATTGGATCATCACTTAATTTTTAATTTAATGAATGGATGTAATGACTCAAAATCCAGAGAACTCTTTTTCCTTTGATCAAAATAAGCATACGCAAGATTTTGAAGTCATAAAAATCCTTCGATCTAGGATTAAAAGTCTTTGAAATTTTTTAGTCCGGTCGCGGGGTCTGAATAATAGGTATGAATCATAGTGCAAATATTTCTTGATCTATTCCTATTCCGTGGGTTGCGTGCTCCAGATATTCATATTCGAATGAATATCCGACGAGGTAGAACCATCTCTATCGAGATGACAGACCGGTTCTCTGTACTATCAATAGGATCAATTATAACAAGTCACACACTCATATTCCGGAAATACCGAAACAAAGGAATTGCACGGTCGAACTACCAGAATGTCCTAAAAATAAGAGTGCTAAGTGAGTAATTTGGGGGTGAAAAGCCAAGACTTCATGGTTCTTATGGACCTAATTCATTGAAATTCCGTCGAGTAAAACGGAAGAATTATAAATCTCCAAAATAATACATAGGAATACCGCAAATAGAGCCATTGCGACACCCATCAAAGGGGTAGTTCCCCATCCAGGAGCTACTTTACCATATTCCGAATTCAATGGTTTCAATAAAGCCCCTACAAGTGTCTGTCTTGGACGAGATTTAGAATTACCCTCAACGGTTTGTGTAGCCATAAATACTATTGCATTAGTTGAGATCTGTTGACTTTGTATACCACTCCGTTGTAAATAAAGGATCTTATCATAGATCCATTGTGGTTTTGAAATTATAGAATAATGGAAATAGCAACCCTAGTCGCCATCTTTATATCTGGTTCACTTGTAAGTTTTACCGGGTACGCCTTATATACCGCTTTTGGGCAACCCTCTCAACAACTAAGAGATCCCTTCGAGGAACACGGGGACTAGTTGAAGTACTGAGCCTTCCCATAGATAGGGAAGGCTCAGTACTTCAATTGAGAAAATGAAAAGTCATTTCGCCTTTTTAGTCGGAACCGTAGGTGGTTCTCGAAAAAAGATAGCGAAAAAAATGATCCCGAGAGTCGAGACTAAGAGGAATGTATAAACCAATGCTTCCATAGATTTGATCGTGGTTTACAATTATAGCTTCCACACCTGTGCATTTGGGAGCATCTCCCAGATAACGAAAGGACAAGAGTCAAAGAAAAGTTAGTGATTTAAATCAAGATTTCTCTGGTACCTATGTAAACTAAAAAATAAAAGATAAACGAAAAGTATCAGAGCAATGTTGTATCAGGCTACCTGTCTCTTTGTAGTTGGATCTCCAAGTTTTTGGAATGCTCCAAATTCCACTTGAGCATCCAAATCTGGGTCAATACCAGCAAAAACATCTCTGAACAAGGTTCTAGAACCATGCCAAATGTGTCCGAAAAAGAAAAGCAAAGCAAAAGAAGCATGCCCAAAAGTGAACCAACCCCTTGGACTGCTACGAAAAACACCATCGGATTTCAAAGTAGCCCGATCTAATTCAAAAATTTCACCCAATTGAGAACGCCTAGCATATTTTTTCACAGTAGCAGGATCACTATAAATGACTCCATTAAGTTCGCCACCATAAAACTCAACGGTTACACCTACTTGTTCGACACTATACTTCGACTCTGCCCTTCTAAAAGGAACATCGGCTCGAACAATTCCGTCTCCGTCTACCAAAACGACAGGAAATGTTTCAAAAAAAGTAGGCATACGACGTACAAAAAGCTCACGGCCTTCTTTATCCCTAAAGAAAGGATGCCCTAACCATCCAACAGCTATTCCATCCCCACTATCCATTGAGCCCGCTCGGAATAATCCCCCTTTTGCTGGATTATTGCCTATGTAATCATAAAAAGCCAATTTTTCGGGGATTTTAGACCAAGCTTCTGATAAACTCTGATTTTCGGCTAGACCAGCCCCAACTCTTCGATAGATTTCTTGCTGGAAGTATCCTTGATCCCATTGATAACGAGTGGGACCAAATAATTCGATTGGTGTCGTTGCTGAACCATACCACATAGTTCCAGCAACAACAAAAGATGCAAAAAAGACAGCAGCGATACTACTGGAAAGTACAGTTTCAATATTACCCATACGTAGTCCTTTGTATAGACGTTGGGGCGGGCGAACACTAAGATGGAATAGGCCCGCTAATATACCCAACGTCCCTGCTGCAATATGATGAGAGGCTATTCCTCCCGGAACAAAAGGGTCAAAACCCTCTACACCCCACGCAGGATTTACAAATTGTACTCTTCCAGTTAGTCCATAAGGATCGGACACCCATATTCCAGGACCATACAAGCCTGTTACATGAAAGGCACCAAACCCAAAGCAAGCTACCCCTGAGAGAAATAAATGAATTCCAAAAATCTTGGGCAAATCCAAAGAAGGTTTTCCTGTACGCTCATCACTGAATATTTCTAGATCCCAATACACCCAATGCCAGATAGCTGCCAAGAAGCACAAGCCAGAAAACACAATATGTGCCCCCGCTACACCTTCATAACTCCAAATACCTGGATTCGTTATAGTCCCTCCTGTGATACTCCAACCACCCCATGAATTCGTTATTCCTAAACGAGTCATGAAGGGTATAACGAACATGCCTTGTCTCCACATTGGATCAAGAATGGGGTCAGAAGGATCAAAAACCGCTAATTCATATAGGGCCATCGAACCGGCCCAACCAGAAACTAGAGCTGTATGCATTATATGGACAGAAAGCAAGCGACCGGGATCATTCAATACGACGGTATGAACACGATACCAAGGTAAACCCATGGAAGTACCTCTTTATCAAAGAAAAATGGACACTATGTAACTTTATCGCATTGGAAAAGACTATGCTATGGACTTCCCACTTTCAATGAATTATCTCGGATCAAGGGTGAATTTTTATTCTATTCCGTTGATAATAACGTAACAATTCGATTTGTAGGAACAAAGAGAAGCAGATCTATTCTATACCCGATAAGTACCAATACGCAATGGGGGTATTGGTCCTATTTTCTATGAGCGAATACATAGATACTTGTTCATCATTTAAAGAGCCTGGGCCGTTCATTAGAATTTTCCTTTATTTATTCTACCTTCTTCTTCTATGAACTTTCCAATCTATAGATAAAGTGTCAATATTATGAAAATAAGCACAAGCCAGTCTTATCTTACGTTTCCACATACTAGTCCAATCTCTCTTTAGATTCTTAATAGGAATTGGGAATTCACTATTGACTAATAGTAAATTTTTGATTTGAATCATTCAATATTTTGATACTTACTAGGAATTTTACTTGACGCCTAAACAACTTTCAGTAAAAATGTAAATTTAAAATAAAGTAAAGGGTGCGTTAAAGGGGATTACCAGTTTAATTTTATATAAAAAAAATCAAAGATTCGAAATATAGATTGGAAAGTTCATAGAAATAGACTTATAAAATTAAAATTGTTATTCAATCTCTAAAAGCCACTCACTTTCACGTGTACATAGAAAAGTTTTTTCAGGATCGTTGTGATCGGGGTACGAATCCTCGTAGTCAATCTTTTTTTTCATTTTTTCCAGCGGATTGACACAATCCTACTTAGAAATGAGATTCGTAAGGGACCCTTTCCGATAAAGTATTCAGAAATAATATATAATCTATTTAAGTAGATAAAGTTATATATCTATGTCCAATCTAGTCGTAAGAGATCTATCCGAAATTCGTACCTTGTAAAGCCTAAGAGTCAGCGTAACAAGGATTTTAGGAAAATATATCGATCCCTCTTGGTTATCCTAGTTGTTATCTCGATTCTAACAGCCATGTGTATTATTGGTATCATAAAAAAAGATTTCAACCGAAAGATGAGGAATTGGACGAATGGAAAATTCAAATCGAGATCAAATCTTTCGATTTGAATTCTCTATTTTGACTACGAATCCTCTTTCTCAAAAATTACCGTGAATAGATGTATATGTATCTATGGCATATTATCTTCAAATTCAAGACTCCCTCGATACATACTTCGTAATTTTGGATTTCACAGTTCAGTCAAGAAGATGAAATTGGTTTTTCATCCTCAGCACGATACTTGTCTATTTCTATAAATATATAGTAATTACATTCTAGAAAGAAATTCCATATATTCTATATATATATAGAAGTAATTTTGATTTCCCCCCCCCTTAAAAAAAAGGGGAAATGCATAAAATAAAAGGGAGAACATATGTCAGTCAATCCAAATTTCCGAAATTTTCCTGTAATTGTGATATAGTTTTCGTGACATTAATAGCTTTGTACTAGAAAAAAAGATCTGGTAAAATGTGAGTCCGGCGGGTTGGGTTCTAATAATTCACGAAAGAGATTATCATATTCTTACAATTCCATTCGCGACGAAATTGAGAAATATCCCTCTGTTGGTTGTATCCAATTTTAATATTTATAGTATAAAAGGTTTTTTTTGTTCGAATCCTTTCATTGCAAGGAATTGATTAGTAATACAATAACTGTAGTCAATAATAGTCAATGAAAAGTCAATAATAGTCAATGAAAGAAAGAAAATGGATTTCTTCGAGGGATCATGCGATAGGTTTTTCTTATCATTCGAGATATTATGTGTAATTAACGAACCTACTACTTAATTGAATTAAATGAGGCAAAAGGTGTTTTCTAAGGTGATTCGTTCCAAGATAGAAAATGGAACCTATACAATTGAAATTGAAAAAGAAATGATCAAAATCGAAATGATTTTATAATTGTATTCCTTTATAATTGTATTCCATAGCGATTCAAACAGAATTTGATTTGTGAATGCAATTCACACGACAAAGTTATTATTATTTACTCAAGAGGTGCTGAATAAATTTGTTGATTCACAATCGCGGAATCAGTAGATGTCACAGCTGATGAATCAATCTATTTTTTTTACCTCTGTTAGCCTATCTTTGTTAGGGTGATCTATAATGATAATGACTGATGAATCAAAAACTTTCAATTGGAGTGGGGTTATTTGAATTAGTATTTTTTCGCAGTCCGACAATTTTTCAAAAACGGAAACTTAGGTAAGTGTTTTATAACCATATGGATAAAAAGAACGTATCTCATTTAGCTCTTTCATGCCTACTCTAACTAGTTATTTCGGTTTTCTACTGGCGGCTTCAACTATAACCCCGGCTCTATTTATTAGTCTGAGCAAGATACGGCTTATTTGAAATGAATTGAATGAACAATTCATGCATAAAAATAAATCTCTCTGTGAGATTCTAGGCATACCCCGAGCGCCTTCCCGCATAAATTGTCAATTTATGGTCATTGAGATTCATGGTCGATTCGGATTCATATTTAAGGATAGATATTACCTCTCTTTTTTACCTTTTCAAAAAAATCGACATGATTGAAGTTTTACTATTTGGAATCGTATTAGGTCTAATTCCTATTACTTTGGCTGGATTATTCGTAACTGCATATTTACAATACAGACGGGGCGATCAGTTGAACCTTTGATTAAGTGACATCGCGCTTTTGGGTTGACCTCCTCACTTTTTGAATCCACGGTAGGTCAAATTCATGGCTGTTCAAGTTAGGAAGCTATTTCATTCTAAGTAGACCTAAGAAGAGCAGAATCACGCTCTGTAGGATTTGAACCTACGACATCGGGTTTTGGAGACCCACGTTCTACCGAACTGAACTAAGAGCGCTTTCTTATCACAATTGAGAATCCCATAAAGAAAGGGATTCTTTTTATTTTTGTATCCCCAATAGACCTTGAATGCATATAGGATAATAAACTGAAAGGTTATATATGCTATGTCCGATTTTCATCGATCTTAATGGGTCCCCCATCAATGCTCAGACTCGTTAACGCCCCTAGGCGAAATAATAGGTAGGGATGACAGGATTTGAACCCGTGACATTTTGTACCCAAAACAAACGCGCTACCAAGCTGCGCTACATCCCTTTCAATTGGTATACAGTGTCATTGTAGAGAATCCCTGTCTTGTTTTCCACATCATTCTTTCCCGATTGCTATATAATATATCTTGTCATTTCTTCTTTTTGGTCTCATATAACATATATGAAAATAATTATATACCTATAGGCAACCCAACGTATAAATAAATGAATACTTCTCGCTAATACTCATTAAGAAGGGGGCATCTTTTTCTGTTTTAAAGGAAGGGAAATCTTATCTACCGGGCCATTGTATATATCCATTTTTGTTAGGGATTCCATGTCTAAATAAAATACAAGTGATCCTTAACTACATATGCATCTGATCATATATGTATTCCAATAAATAAAAATAAGGAGGATTTTCAATGCGAGATCTAAAAACCTATCTCTCCGTGGCACCTGTGCTAAGTACTCTATGGTTCGGGGCTTTAGCAGGTCTATTGATAGAGATCAATCGTTTATTCCCAGATGCGTTGACATTCCCCTTTTTTTCATTCTAGTTATTGACATGGTAGGAGATGAAGAAAATGAGCGATAAATAAATTATTGTTGACTAATACCTCTTCCTCTCTCTCTTTTTTTCTTTTTTCGGAGAAAGTAAAGAAAGAAGGACAGACATACAATAAAAGTGGATTCAACCTCAGCTAAATTCGGGTTTAGGCTGGAATTAATATATTAATATAAAGGAGTACGAAAATAGAAATAAATGAGGCCTAGGGCAACAAAATTATACAAGCTACTTAAATGAAATACTGTACTTGGATTCAAAATAATTTATAGTTAGAAATTGTTGTATTACTTATTCTTATTACTCTATTGATTGCAAGGAAATCGTTCAGAATTGGATTTCGAGTTATCCACTTCTATTTTTTCCCTTTTTTCGTCGTTTTGGATTGAAAATAGAAGAGTTGAGTGAATCCAAAATAAAAAGGAGGTTCATGGCCAAGGGTAAAGATGTCAGAGTCAGGGTTATTTTGGAATGTACCAGTTGTATCCGAAACAGTGTTAATAAGGAATCACCGGGGATTTCCAGATATATTACTCAAAAGAATCGACATAATACACCTAGTCGATTAGAATTGAGAAAATTCTGTCCCTATTGTTACAAGCATACAATTCATGGGGAAATAAAAAAATAGATCGAACGGCACCCATGTGTGCCACTTTTCCAAGTAACAAGAAAAAATTAAATTACATATAATAGATAGAAACAAATCAAATCCTATTTCGGTCGGATCCCAAATTCGAATTAAAAAATAGGATTTTCGAGATAAGGACTAAACCATGGATACATCCAAGCAACCTTTTCTTAAATCCAAGCAACCCTTTCTTAAATCCAAGCGACCTTTTCTTAAATCCAAGCGATCTTTTCGTAGGCGTTTGCCCCCAATTGGATCGGGGGATCGAATTGATTATCGAAACATAAGTTTAATTAGTCGATTTATTAGTGAACAAGGAAAAATATTATCTCGACGAGTGAATAAATTGACCTTAAAACAACAACGATTAATTACTATTGCTATAAAACAAGCTCGGATTTTATCTTCGTTACCCTTTCGTACTTTTCGTAAGAATGATAAAAAATCTTATCGAAAGAAGGATAAAAAATTTTATCGTAAGAATGATAAAAAATAGGATCATAAGAATAATTTACCATTTGAGAGAACCAAGTAAACCCCTAAAAGTACTGGTTCTAGAATCAGAAAAAATAGGACTACGGCCTCAATGGAATAAAAATTCCAATCGGAATCACAACTCCGGTTGGTTTTTTGTTCGAAAAATGAGAAAATCCAAATTGGATTGTCACGTCGTAAGAAAGAAAAAAGAAAAAAATCTTTTATTATTGAATTGAAACGTGCTTCTTTAGTTTTACTACTTCATCATATTAATTTATACTCTACCTTCCCGGAGTTCATTCTCCGGGGAAATCCGTTTAAATAATATTCTGGTGGATTCCTTCTAATCTCTTTATTTAATAATTTCATTGGAAATCATGTAAAGTAAATTTTGATTTGATATACCTATTTGTGCAATTATTTTCCGATTAAGAAGCAACTGTTTCTTGTGCAGATCATGTATAAATTTACTATAACTATAGGATACCCGGATCGCACGAATTACTGCATTTATACGGGTGATCCACAAACGACGAAAATCTCTCTTTTGCCTGCCCCTATCCCGATGAGCAGAAAACCAAGCTCTTATTTTCTGTTGAGTAATCGTTCGCGTAATTTTTGAATGAGCCCCTTGAAAGGTTGATACAAATGAACGCATTTTTGTTCTACGTCTACGAGCTACATATCCTCGTTTAATTCTGGTCATTGAATCAAATTCAACTTTGATGAATAACTAAGTGATTTATTTTCTTTCAGCCATTCTTTTCCCCCTGCGGGTCTATTAATAACAAAACGGATTCTTCCGATGTATAAAATAAAAATTCCAATGGCTTTTGCTACTATAACCTTCCCAACCACTATTTTCCAGGCATTTCACCTCGAAATAAAAAATTGTATTGATACTCTAGGTATCAAAAAAAGAGTCAAAGTAAAAAAGTAGTAAATATAAATGAATAAGAGAAATAGTGGGTTCCATCGTTTCTATGGTTACTTTTTAAACGGTGAGGTCCTTTCTATACACCGGAGCCCCTTCCTTATTTAGTAACTTGTACAGTTCACACTCTTTGGCTCTACCCATGAATTATCCAGTAATAGGTCTTTTCACAATAAGATCTACCCATACAGTAACGGCATTTAATTATGAAGGTTGGTTAGGTAGCTGACCCTGTTAGTCCGTTCTTGAAAGAGTAGGAACATAATCTTTCTGCTTCTTAAATACGAGCTTCCCCGCTTAATGGATAACCATTTGATTTGCTACCAATGGGGATTTTTTCTCATCTCCAATTGAGGCGATAGGATTTGTACCAATGTAAACCATAAATTTTATACACAATAGAAGGGATTTTTTTGATAGTGAGTGGTGTTCTTCAATTCTATCCTCTTCATTGGTACTGATCCATGATACTGTAAAAATTTTCTCCTTTCTTTTGTTCCAGTTCATGATCTGAACGAGTCGCACATACACCCTAGTACATGTTCCTCGACGCTGAGGGCATCCCCGAAGAGCGGGGGCTTTTTTGACATTTTTGATTGGCTGTCTTGTGTTTCTAATAAGTTGTTTAATAGTTGGCATGCTGAATCGTATACAGAATGAGCTGGTTTAGATCAATCCTAACCATCGGGTTAGAATTACTTACATTAAATCTTTTGGCCCTATTATTTGATTCTGTCTGGAATTGCTCAAGGCAATAAAAAAAGAACAAACAAAGGAATTACTTCCAGATTTATTTTTTTATTCTGCCTGGGCCTGGTCAGGCAATTATAGGTCCAGGCAATTCTAAAAAACAAGACAAAGAAAGGTGCGAGAGTCTCTCGGGGGATAAAAAATGCATTTTTATTCGGTGGGGGGCTTTAGTAGGGCACCCTTGGGGAAATGCACCCGGTGCCATAGTTAATCGAGTAGCCCTAAAAGCGTGTGTATGTAAGGTTTGTGCGTGTAATGAGGAACGTAATATTCGTCGTGAAGTCATCGGAGAGTTAAAAAACACTATCACGCTTATTTTGCTGGATATATTTTTATCGTCTGTGATTAATCAATCCCAAACTTTCTTTTTGATCCGATCTAATAAGCAAAAAAGGATCTTGTGGGTTTTTTCTCATATAGAATTGCACCGATCAAAAAGAATTTGGATCTTTTTACAAACTTGATGTTGATAAATCCATGGATCTAAAAATTCATTTCAGACAATTGAACCTTCTCAAACTGTTTCTTTTTAAGAACCAAAAAGATTTGTGCCAGAATAATAGATGCCAAGAAGAACAAAAGACCTTGGACACGGGATGGATCTTGAAGTACTATTTCTGCGTCTCCCTGACCAAACCCGCCCACATTGGGGTTACTTGTTAATGGTTGATCAAGTTTGATGGATTCCGCTTCTGAAACAAGAAGTTCTGGTCCTGGAGGTATAATATCAACTACTTGGTGTCCATCCGAGGCATCCATTATGGTTATCTCATACCCCCCTTTTTCTTTACGTAAAATTTTGCTTACTATACCTGCTGCTGTAGCATTATAGACTGTATTGTTACTCTTGCTCCCATCGGGATAAATCTGACCCCTTCCTCTGTTCCCGCCTACATATATAGGATATTTTAAGAAGTGAGTGTCTTTTTTAGTAGCGGGGTCCGGGGAAAGGATAGGAAAGGTTATTTCACTATATTTCTGACCAGGAACAGGACCTATCACAAGAATATTTTTTTTAGTGGGGCGATAACTTTGAAAAGAAAGATTACCCATCTTTTCTTTCATCTCAGGAGAAATACGATCGGGTGGGGCTAATTCGAAGCCCTCAGGTAAAATAAGAACGGCCCCCACATTCAAAGACCCTTTTTTACCATTAGCAAGAACTTGTTTCAGTTGCATATCATAAGGGATTTTAACAACTGCTTCAAATACAGTATCCGGAAGTACCGCTTGTGGAACTTCAATATCCACGGGTTTATTCGCTAAATGGCAATTGGCACATACAATACGCCCAGTCGCTTCTCGTGGATTTTCATAACCCTGTTGTGCAAAAATGGGATATGCATGTGAAGTAGATGTCCGAGTTATTACATAGATCATGATCGATACAGAAATGGATCGAGTCATCTGTTCTTTTATCCAAAAAAAGTTATTTCTATTTTGCATGGTCCAATCATTGATCACGAAAATTTCTACAATAAATTAGGTAGGTTGCTAGTATAGTTCCCTATCCACGATTCTGCTATTGTACTGGAATAATTTTACTGGAATCTAGGAAAAATAGACTCTACTGGTATAAATAGAATATGAAATAATATAATAAAGTGAGTAATTTTTTGATTTTTAATGGTTTGTTTATGTACGAAGTAAGAAACTTGATGAGTGGGTTAATCTCAGTCGATCGTTCTTTAGTCATTCATTGAATGATAAATCACTACAAGTGACGGAGATACCCGATTTAAATAATGGAAGATCCAATATTTCAAAATTGTATCGAGAATTACTGGAAAAGTTGAAACAAGACCAGATATAATTTGATCGTTATGATCAAATCCAAAATCTTTGTAGACAGAGCTAATCATTAGTTCCCAACCATGGGGCGAGTGGAATCCGATACATAAATCAGTTAATAAAAGAATAGAAAAAGCTTTTATTGTGTCGCTTAAGTTATAGAGGAATTCCTGAACCCAAGAATTAAGAATGACAAGTTCTTCATTACATATAATAGAGTAACCGCTTAGAATAGCGAAAGAGATTATATTTGTCGAGAAGTGCAAAATGCTATGGATATGAACCCCATTGTGAATCTTGACCAATTGTATCGTTTCTTTTTGGATTCCTATATGAATCTTTTGTATATGTGTCTCCGGGGACTCCTTTATCATTTCATCCAAAAGGAATAATTCCTCTAATTCTATGAATTTTTCTAGAACACTCTTTTCTTGAATATCATTTAAAAAAGTTTCGGATTGACTAGTATTACACCAATTTTTAACCCAAGATTCCAGACTTTTATTAAATGAGAGAGAGATCCACCAGGGCAAAAATACTATATAGGCAAGATATGGGAGGTTAGTGAATGCTTTCTTTTGTGGCATTTTGAATCTGTAAATTGCTAATGTAAAACCACCTATTTCCTCGAATCTATCCAATCTGATATTTCGATGAAATATGAGTTCGATAACAAGGTATCGAACCTATGAATCTTCTACCCCCCTTTTTTTATTTGTAATTAATCGGTTAGTCCTTGAATATATAAATAAAAATAAATAAAATAAGGGTTCGCGTTGAAGTTGAATTAAGAAAGAATAAAATATTGTTTCCAGATATCTCAATTGGCCAAATTGGAACCAATTGCACCCTTTCGATGAATGCCCGAAAGGGCTGACTCAAGGAATAAATATGATTCGGACTTCGAGACGAAAAAACTGAACCCCCCTTAGATCTATTATTTATAAAAGTTTCGTTGGCTAACCATATCCTAGGAATAGTTGAGGGAAATTTATGCAAAAAGTGGATGTGATGATGAAATCAAAAATGAGTGGCAAAACCAGAGAGAAATTAGATGGTTATAGTGATACGAGATCTGATCATTTGATCATCAAGGAACAAAAGAAAGGAAAAAAAAGAAATATAGATTTACAAAAGAAAAGATAGAAAATTTAAAATATAGAATCCATCTGTATGGAATCTATCAATTCCAAATAAAATATTGGACCAAAAAAGATGAATTATGTATTCTGAAATATTCTGATATATGTGATGAATCTATACTTATTAGACTTGTTACTAGTCTGAAAGAATGAAATTTCCTTCCATCTACATACATAAAAAAATTTTTGGTGTACACAAATAACTTCCTTTTCAGGTTCTTCTATATACATCTGCAAATGGGCATTATGAAAAAGCTTCAGTTAAATTATATAAAAAAGAAGATTTCTTAGTTCCTTCCCCAACGCTGCGAAAGCATCTTCCATTCATTTCAAAATACTTCAATTGGTATGCGTAAGAAATAGGCCAATTCCGCAGCTTTTTGCTCAATTTCTCTTGGAGTCAAATTCTCATCAGTACGAGTCAAGGGAATGGCTCCCTGGCCTCTGATTTCCATATAAAGGACACGACGAGGAAAAATACCCTCTTTAACCTCGATTCTAATTGACTGGACATCCTTCATAAGAAATCGAAGGAAAATACGACGATTTCTTCCAGGAAATCCCCAACGAAAAAGCCACACTATGCCTTCTTTTCTATCGAATCGATCATAACCACTACCTACATTCCACGAAATTGTGCACCACAAATAGGAGCTGATGAACAGACCTGCGATCCCATAGAAAGACATCACGAGTCCTTGTGGAAAAAAAAAGATTTCC